CATACAATCGCTATTCATAATGGAAAGGAACATTTACCTATTTATATCACAGATCGTATGGTCGGTCACAAATTGGGAGAATTCGCACCTACTCTCACTTTCGTGAGACACGCGAGAAACGATAATAAATCTCGTCGTTAGTCGTTCTACTAAGTATTCATGTAAAAAGCCTTATCTTAATATTCAGAGTCTTTATCTTATAGTAAGAGTAAGAGTATAGGTATATTTCTTTTCTTTTTCTAGTATACTAATAAGACTTAGACTTTTCTGACTTATCTTATACTATACTTCACCTAGGCACTTATCATTCATTGGCGGGGGAGAACTTTTATGATAAAGAACGAAAATTCGGATAGAGAAGCAAAAGTTTTAGCTCAACATATGAATATGTCTGTTTTCAAAGCACGAAGAGTAATTGATCAGATTCGCGGACGTTCTTATGAGGAAACACTCATGATACTTGAACTAATGCCTTATTGGGCATCTTATCCAATTTTAAAATTAGTTTATTCTGCAGCAGCAAATGCTAGTCATAATATGGGTTTGAATGAAGCTGATTTATTTATTAGTAAAGCTGAAGTCAATAGAGGTGCTATTGTGAAAAAGTTAAAACCCCGGGCTCGAGGGCGTAGTTATCTGATAAAAAAAACCACTTGTCATATAAAGATTTTTTTAAAAGAAAAATCTAAAATTTAGATTCCTCTTTAGAAAAAATGAATGGAAAAAGAATATAAAAATATGGGACAAAAAATAAATCCACTCGGTTTCAGACTTGGAACAACTCAAAGTCATCATTCTTTTTGGTTCGCAAAACCAAAGAATTTTTCCATAGGTCTACAAGAAGATGAAAGAATACGGAATTGTATTAAGGACTATGTAAAAAAAAATAAGAAAATATCCTCAGGTTTCGAAGGAATTGCCCATATAGGAATTCAAAAAAGAATAGATTTGATTCAGGTCATAATCTATATTGGATTTCCCAATTTATTAATAGAAGGACGAACACAGGGAATCGAAGAATTACAGATGAATGTACAAAAAGAGTTTCATTCTGTAAACCGGAGACTCAACATTGTTATCACAAGAATTGAAAAGCCTTATGGACAACCTAATATTCTTGCAGAATATATAGCTTTGCAATTAAAAAATAGAGTCTCATTTCGAAAAGCAATGAAAAAAGCTATTGAATTAACTGAACAAACGGGTACAAAAGGAATTCAAGTACAAATTGCAGGGCGTATCGACGGAAAAGAGATTGCACGTGTCGAATGGATCAGAGAAGGCAGGGTTCCCTTACAAACAATTCGCGCTAAAATTGATCACTGTTCCCATACAATTAGAACTATCTATGGAGTCTTAGGCATCAAAATTTGGATATTTGTAAATCAAGACTAAGAAAATAAGAATAATGGACCTTTCTTTATCTCGCCATTCTGCTCATTGATAGAAAAAATTTAGAAACTCTTTTCTTCTTTTTCTTAATCAAATAATCAAAGAAAAACGAACAATTCTAATTCTATAAGGTTTAATAAAAATTTGATTTACCCTTTAATTTAAAATTTAATTTAGATTTTAGTATAATTGCTATGCTCAGTGTGTGACTCGTTAGTTTTTTCTTTAGAATTGAGATTAAAAAAAACAGGCTGACCCCACTATAAACTTAGTAACTATCAAAACTAAAGAAACTCAAAACTAATAACCAACTTATTGCTTCGTATTGTCGAGATCCCAAGAAACAGTCACTATATGACTGAATCAATCATATAGTTGTAGCAACTGAAATTCTTTTCATAAAAATCTGATTATGAATTTTGAAAAAAAAAAGGGATGTGGAAAAATGGAAGGATGATAGAAAGAGAGAATAAAGATCTCAATGATATATGATTCCCATATGTATGGTTTATGAAAAATTACCCCATAAAAAAGGCAGTGTTATAAAGCATCAACATCAATATAAAATTACAATATTACAATAATATTACAATAGAATAAGAAATATACAAATAAAAATATAGAAAGAAAATAGAAAGATAGAATAAAAGAAAAATAGAAAAAAAATATAAGAAATCTAATAAAAGAAATGAAATTCAAAGAATTAAGATAATAATCTAAATAATCTAATCAATATAGATAATATAGTCTATTATGTATGTAATAAGATAGAAAAATAGATAATCTAAATAATAGAAAATAATTTAATCGAGCTTCGAGTTAAGAAAAACTGAGGAGATTGATTCGGAAACAAATAACAGATTTTGTTGAGAGCTCCATTGCAGAGTTCAGGCCTAAGCATTAATAGAGAAGCTATGGGAACGATGGAACCTATGATTACATAGGATTTTTCTTGAAAACGAATCAATCCTAATAATTCATTGGGTAGGATGGCGGAATGAACCAAGAAAAAATGGATTTCTTCTGAATGGTCATGAATTGACCCTACAAATGAAGGAGGAAAGAGTCAATATTCGCCCGCGAAACTTTTCTTTATTTTTATTTCTATTTAATTTAAGAATTTTATTTATTAAAATGACTATTGGCGTGATTCAATAGAGGTAAAGTAAAATACTTTAGAAATTTTGATAAAAGAAAGAAGCATTATATATAAACAAACACGCCTAGTTATATATACAGCTACCTATGTTATGTAACAAATTCAATAAAAAAAAAATGAGTATATTCTTTCTTTTGATAGAATGAAATACATAAATACATGTGTATATGTAATATTAATGAATCATTTCATTCGCGAGGAGCTGGATGAGAAGAAACTCTCATGTCCGGCTCTGCAGTAGAGATGGAATTCAGAAACAACCATCAACTATAACCCCAAAAGAACCAGATTTCGTAAACAACATAGAGGTAGAATGAAGGGAATATCTTGCCGAGGCAATCATATTTGTTTTGGCAGATATGCTCTTCAGGCACTTGAACCTGCTTGGATCACAGCTAGACAAATAGAAGCAGGGCGAAGAGCAATGACACGATATGCGCGTCGTGGTGGAAAGATATGGGTACGTATCTTTCCCGACAAACCTGTTACTGTAAGACCTACAGAAACACGTATGGGTTCGGGCAAGGGATCCCCCGAATATTGGGTATCCGTTGTTAAACCGGGCCGAATACTTTATGAAATGAGTGGAGTATCAGAAACTGTAGCTAAAGCTGCTATGGAAATAGCTGCATGCAAAATGCCTATACGAACTCAATTTGTTATTCAGGATAGGTAAACAAAAATAAAAGAAGAAGGAGTATTGAGAATGAAAAAACAACCACGGATTTCTTTATCTCTGGACAGACAATATTTCTTTTTTTCCATTATCCCTTGCATTGAAATAAGAGATTAAAATAAAAATGATATGATTCAACCTCAGACCCTTTTGAATGTAGCGGATAACAGTGGAGCTCAAGAATTGATGTGTATTCGAATCATAGGAACTGGTAATCACCGATATGCTCATATTGGCGATGTTGTTGTTGCTGTAATCAAAGAAGCAGTGCCCAACATGCCTCTAGAAAGATCAGAAATAATTAGAGCTGTGATTGTACGCACGTGTAAAGAACTCAAACGTGACAACGGCATGATAATACGATATGATGACAATGCAGCGGTTATCATTGATCAAGAAGGAAATCCAAAAGGAACTCGAATTTTTGGTGCGATTGCTCGGGAATTGCGACAGTTGAATTTTACTAAAATAGTTTCATTAGCACCCGAAGTCTTATAGATGAGAATAGGATATATCCTATCTGTTATATATATATATATATAATATAGAATAGAATATTCAATAGAATATTCAAATATCTCAAATAGATCCGATTAATAGATTGTATCTCATGCATATACTTTCAATTTCTAATAATTTTTTAGAATTGAATGATTTCAAAAAAAAAAATTCAATAAAAAGAAAACAAAAAAGAAACATGTTGATTATATCAAAATTAGGAGGCACCAATAACTATAGTTCGTCATGGGTAGGGACATTATTGCCGATATAATAACTTCTATAAGAAATGCTGACATAGATCAAAAAGGAAGAGTTCAAATAGTATCTACTAATATCACTAAAAACATTGTGAAAATACTTTTACGAGAAGGTTTTATTGAAAACGTTCGAAAACATCAAGAAAATCAAAAAAATTTCTTGGTTTCAACCTTACAACATAGAAAGACTAGGAAAGGGAAGAAAATAATTTTAAAGCGTATAAGCCGACCCGGTCTACGAATCTATTCCAACTATCAACAAATTCCTAAGATTTTAGGCGGAATGGGAATTGTAATTCTTTCTACTTCTCGAGGTATAATGACAGATCGAGAAGCTCGACTAGAAAAAATTGGAGGAGAAATTTTGTGTTATATATGGTGATTCTCCTGGGGTACCCTAATTTTATCTCGAACTTACTCTTTGTAAAATAGAGAGGAGAAGTGAATTATAGAACTCTTCCTCTATTAGTTGATACTTAAAGGGGGTTCCCTGGAATGAAAGAACAAAAATTGATTCATGAGGGTTTAATTACTGAATCACTTCCCAACGGTATGTTCCGAGTTCGGTTAGATAATGAAGATCTAATTCTAGGTTATATTTCAGGGAGAATCCGGCGCAGTTTTATACGTATACTACCCGGAGATAGAGTCAAAATCGAAATGAGTCGTTATGATTCAACCAGGGGACGTATAATTTATAGACTTCGCAAAAAAGATTCGAACGATTAGATCATTCTTTTAAACATCCTTTTCGTAGGGATATAATTCGAAGTTCAAAAATGCAATCAACTGATTTTTGTTTCCAAAAAAAAATAGATTTAGAATGAAAGTAAGGAATGATAAATATGAAAATAAGGGCTTCTGTTCGTAAAATTTGTGAAAAATGTCGCTTGATTCGTAGGCGGGGGCGAATTATAGTCATTTGTTCCAATCCGAGACATAAACAGAGACAGGGGTAATCCTTCTCAAGTTCTAAATCAAGAACTTTTTAAAAGAAAAACCCATGTACATGTAAAAAGAAAGAAGAAAGGATTTGTTTTCATATGAAATGGATATCCCCGTATCTTTCTGTAGATTTCTGATTCTTCTTTCTTTTTATTTTATTCTTATGAATATGATATGATCTAATAAAATATGACAAAACCTATAGCAAAAATCGGTTTACGTAAGAATACACGTATTGGTTCAAATAAGAATGAACGTAGAATACCAAAGGGAGTTATTCATGTTCAAGCGAGTTTCAACAATACTATTGTAACTGTTACAGACGTACGAGGTCGAGTGGTTTCTTGGGCTTCCGCAGGTACTTCTGGATTCAGAGGTACAAGAAAAGGAACACCCTATGCTGCTCAAGCCGCGGCATTTAATGCTATTCGTACATTAGTTGATCAGGGTATGCAACGAGCAGAAGTTATGATAAAGGGTCCAGGTCTCGGAAGAGATGCGGCATTACGAGCCATTCGTAGAAATGGGATGCTATTAAGTTTCGTACGTGATGTAACACCCATGCCGCATAATGGATGCCGCCCCCCTAAAAAAAGACGTGTGTAGAAATAAGAATTACAGAGATTTCAAGAGAAATAAATGATTCAATGATCTGATCTAATAATCATAAATAAAAGAAAAATAATAGTATGGTTCGAGAAGAAGTAGCAGAATCCACTCGAACACTACAGTGGAAATGTGTTGAATCAAGAGTAGACAGCAAGCGTCTTTATTATGGTCGTTTCGTTCTGTCCCCGCTTATGAAAGGTCAAGCCGATACCATAGGTATTGCCATGCGAAGGACTTTACTTGGAGAAATAGAAGGAACATGTATCACACGTGCAACATCTGAAAATGTGCTGCATGAATATTCTACGATAGCAGGTATTGAAGAATCAGTACATGAGATTTTAATAAATTTGAAAGAGATTGTATTGAGAAGTAATCTCTATGGAGTTAGGGACGCATCCATTTGTGTCAGGGGTCCAAAATACATAACAGCTCAAGATATCATCTCACCACCTTCTGTAGAAATAGTTGACACGACACAGCATATAGCTAACCTGACAGAACCAATTGATTTGTGTATTGAATTACAAATAAAGAGAGATCGCGGATATCGTATGAAATCCACAAACGACTCTCACGATGGAAGTTATCCTATAGATATTGTATCTATGCCTGTTCGAAATGCGAATCATAGTATTCATTCTTATGGGAATGGGAATGAAAAACAAGAGATACTCTTTCTAGAAATATGGACGAATGGAAGTTTAACTCCTAAAGAAGCACTTTATGAAGCTTCTCGTAATTTGATTGATTTATTGATTCCTTTTCTACATGCAGAGGAAGAGAACATGAATTTAGAGGAAAATGAAAACAGGTGGAATCTACCCCTTTTTTCCTTTCAAGACAGATTCACTAATCTCAAGAAAAACAAAAAAGGAATTCCATTGACACGTATTTTTATTGACCAATCAGAATTGTCTTCCAGAACCTATAATTGTCTCAAAAGGTCCAATATACATACATTATTGGACCTTTTAAGTCACAGTCAAGAAGATCTTATGAAAATGGAATATTTTCGCATAGAAGATGTAAAACAGATATTGGGCACTCTACAGAAGCATTTTGCAATCAATTTACCTAAGAAAAAGTTTTCATTTTAAATCCATAAATCCATTGGAATTTTTTCATTTTTTAGTTTTTATAAATAAAAATTTTTAGAAAGAAAAAAGAATAGATTAAGTTTTTAATCTACGAAACGGTCCATATATTTGCAGAATAGATCATAATAAGATTGATGTATCTAAGGAAGATCCAGAAGGGGATCTTCCTTAGATACCTATGTCGTGGTATTTCACGGTTTAATCAATTTGAAAAAGACCTAAAGTTAGGGATTTCTCAATAGGTAAAGTTGCTCCAATACCCAACCAAAGAGCTACTATAGTACCTATCAAAAAGACTGTTGTAGCTACTGGACGACGAAATGGATTTTGGAATTTATTGACATTCTCCAAAAAAGGTACTGTCAATAATCCTATTGGTACTGAAACCATTAAAAGAACACCCAATAACTTATTGGGTACTGTGCGAAGTATTTGAAATACGGGAAAGAAGTACCATTCGGGTAAGATTTCCAACGGAGTTGCAAATGGATCCGCCGGTTCACCGATCATTGACGGCTCTAGAACTGCTAAGCCCACATTACATGCAATAGTGCCTAGAATTACTACTGGAAAAATATATAAAAGATCATTGGGCCATGCAGGTTCTCCATAATAATTATGTCCCATCCCTTTAGCCAATTTAGCTCTTAATACAGGATCATTCAAATCAGGTTTCTTTGTTATTTGGATAGGTGAATTCTTGTGGATCCATCCCCCAAAGGAACCGGACATGATACTTTTTTATCATCCGGCTCGAGCAAGAATCAAAAGAATCACAGAAATAGATCTATATTTCATACATATCTACATATAGAATGTAGAATGACTCACTCTATGTAAGAAAAGATTTATCAAATTCCATTTCCTTGAGTTTCAACGATTCATTATTCATTGCAAAGAATTAAGTGTTCTGGCAACAAGAAAATGCTCAATATCCAAGTAGGCTTACAAATTAGATCATGATCAAGTGCTTTTTGGATTGTCTCATATCTTTTGGTTGGTATTTATCCCCACAACATCTCGATTGTATTACATACAAAAATACAAAGTTTTTACTTGTTACTAATAAAGTCTAGCCCCTGTTCTTCCTTAGATCTCTTATTTAACTCCGATAGTATCATAGATCAGGGTCGATGCAGAGGAAATGAATGCATCTACATACTATAAAAAACTTACTAAAATTACTATCAAATTAATACGAAATACTAAATACTATCAATTAATTATAATAAAATTACTAAAAAAAAAAGAAAAATAAAACAAAGTGGAATAAATAGAACATTGGATCATTCCACATCACTTATTATAGGGATCTTACGGAGCCTGTTCATGCATGACATGATTCGGGTATGATCATAGAAAATATTCTCCTCAAGCGAACCAGCCTATCCTATGCTACATAAAAGGACTGGCGTGATGGTTGGATGCGGAGACACATTGAGTTGTGAATTCCAACGTGGCGGATAAAATCATATATCTGCATGGACCAATCAATAGTTCAAGTCACACACTCCCATAATCCATCCTCTTTTAGGAAAATATACTTCAACTATTTGATTCGTATCAAATAAACAATACTTCAGAGTTGAATAGAAGTATCCAAATAACATGCCTTATTTTTAAATAATCCATATTTGTAGCAATGAAATACTCTTGTTCCTTCCCGATATGATAAATTACAAATATCTATGATCTGCCTTTTCTATAAAGGACCCGAAATACCTTGCTTACGTATCATTGGAAAGTGCATTAACATAAATACGGCAGTAAGAAGAGGCAATACAAAAGTATGTAAACTATAAAAACGAGTCAAAGTGGACTGGCCCACACTAGCACTTCCACGTAATAATTCTACCAAAGGCGATCCTATTATAGGAATAGCTTCAGGCACGCCTGTTACAATTTTTACTGCCCAATATCCAATTTGGTCCCGAGGTAAGGAATAACCAGTTACGCCAAAAGATGCGGTCAATACAGCCAGAACCACCCCTGTAACCCAAGTTAATTCGCGGGGTTTTTTAAAACCACCCGTAAGATACACACGAAATACGTGCAAGATCATCATTAGAACCATCATACTTGCTGACCATCGATGAACTGATCGAATTAACCAACCAAAGTTGGCCTCAGTCATTATGTATTGAACAGAAGAAAAAGCCTCTGTAACAGTTGGACGATAGTAAAAGGTCATAGCAAAACCCGTAGCTACTTGTACTAAAAAACAAGTAAGCGTAATCCCCCCTAGACAATAAAATATGTTGACATGAGGAGGAACATATTTACTAGTTATATCATCTGCAATCGCTTGAATCTCGAGACGTTCCTCGAACCAATCATATACTTTATTGAGATAGGTAATCTAAGAAAGACTCCCCCTCTGAGAGCCGTATATGAGAATTTCATCTCGTACGGCTCAAGCCGAAACACACAAATACTGGTTTCAACGGATATGGAATAGAGAGTTTCAAACTTCTTGTGACTTAGCCGCTTGACTCGATTTGACCCAAAGATACGAAGTAAGAAAAATCCGGAATCTCTTCTTTGTGATGATAATGCCAAGAAATAAAATCTCAAGTTGGCTCATCCATCTTTCTTTATGTTAATGTTAATCGTGACAGGCCTCTTGAATCTTCTCTTCCCTATCTTTTTTTTAATAGGAATTCTCTTGTTGAGACCCTATGAATCAATTGAAACCTCAGATTCATACTAGAACCACGATGATTTAAGAGAGCCAAAGCTAAACTCAAAGGTTTTCTGAGTAAAAACCATTTGATCATCACTTCTTCAATGAATGTAATAACTCAACAAAATCTAGAGAAATAGGTTTCTTTTGGTCAAAAGAATTATGAAGGAAAAAATTGTTTGATTTAAAAAAGACCTATTTCCATTTTTTTTAATCCGGTTGCGAGGTCTGAATAATATGTATGAATCATAGTTCAATTATTTCTTTTCTTGATCTATTCTATATAGTCCGTGCTCCAGAGACTAGAATAAATATCTGACGAGGTAGAATCATCTTGATAGAGATGACAGATCCATTCTCTGTATTATCAATAGGATCAATTATAACAAGTCACACGCTCATATTCCGGAAATGAAATATCAAAACAAATAAATTTCACGATCGAACTACCGGAATGGTCTAGAAATCCAAGTCTTAGGTAATCTTAAGTTGAAGTATTAAGTATTTTAAGCATTAAGTAAGTCTAAGTAAAATAATCTTTTTGATTGAAAAACTAGGACTTCCTAGTCTTTATGAACTAACTGATTGAAATTCCATCCAGTAGAACAGATGAATTATAAATTTCTAAAATAATAGATAGAAATATTGCAAATAGGGCCATTGCAACTCCCATAAGTGGTGTAGTCCCCCACCCTGGAGCTACTTTTCCATATTCCGAATTCAATGGTTTCAATAAACTCCCTACCCCAGTTCGTCTTGGCCCAGATCTAGAACTACTCTCAACGGTTTTTGTAGCCATAAACCCTCTTTCATAATGGGTTGAAATCTGTTGACTTTGTATACCATTCCGTTGTAGTTGTAAATAAACGACATTATCGTAATCCTTTATGATCTTGAAATTATCGAAAAAATGGAAACAGCAACCCTAGTCGCCATCTTTATATCCGGTTTACTTGTAAGCTTTACTGGGTATGCCTTATATACCGCTTTTGGGCAACCCTCTCAAAAATTAAGAGATCCCTTCGAAGAACATGGGGACTAGTTGAAGTAATGAGCCCCCAATATTCATATGGGGGCTCATTACTTCAATGGAAATAATGAAAAATTATTTCATTTTTTTAGTTGGAACTTTAGGTGGTTCTCGAAAAAAGATAGCGAAAAAAATTATCCCTAAAGTCGAAACTAAGAGGAATGTATAAACCAATGCTTCCATAGATTTGATCGTGGTTTACAATTATAGCTTCCACACCTATTCATTTTGGATCATTTACTAAAAAAATTGTAAATTGAGATTTACAATTTACTATTGCTAACTATTACTATTATATATATATATAGTCATATCTTAATCTTATTACTATTAGACTAGATTCTATTTCTTATTTATTCTATTTCTTCTATATTTCTATTGTAATATTGTATTATTCTTATTCTATTTCTAATTTTTCTATATTATTCTAATAGTCTAATAGAATATATTATTTTCTTTCTATCTATTTATACATAAAAATAATAAAAATATAGAAAGAAAAGAAATAGATATTTCTCTAATTAGTATATTAGATTAATATATTAGGAAATATTGAATATTCAATTAAGATAGAAAATTCAATTCATATAGAAAATAGAAATTCTAGCTTAATTATAGAAATTAACAAATTAGAAATACTAAATAGCTAAATACTATATATATATTAGAAATCTAATATACTAATATAAATAGAAATTTCTATACTTTAAATACTAGATAAAAGAAAAAAAAAAAAAAAAAGAAAAAGAGGCAAAAGATGGCAAAGGAATTTTGTATCAGACTACTTGTCTCCTTGTAGTTGGATCTCCAAGTTTTTGGAATGCTCCAAATTCCACTTGCGCATCCAAATCTGGATCTATACCGGCAAAAACATCTCTGAACAAGGTTCTGGCGCCGTGCCAAATGTGTCCGAAAAAGAAGAGCAAAGCAAACGTAGCATGCCCAAAAGTGAACCAACCTCTTGGACTGCTACGAAAAACACCATCGGATTTCAAAGTAGCCCGGTCTAATTCAAAAATTTCACCTAATTGGGCACGTCTAGCATATTTTTTCACAGTAGCAGGATCACTATAAATGACTCCATTAAGTTCGCCACCATAGAATTCAACAGTTACCCCTACTTGTTCAACACTATACTTGGATTCTGCCCTTCTAAAAGGAACATCGGCCCTCACAATTCCGTCTCCATCTACCAAAACTACCGGAAATGTTTCAAAAAAGGTAGGCATACGACGTACAAAGAGTTCGCGCCCTTCTTTATCTCTAAATATGGGGTGCCCTAACCACCCAACAGCTATTCCATCCCCGTTATCCATTGAGCCTGCTCTGAATAATCCCCCTTTCGCCGGATTATTACCAATGTAATCGTAAAAAGCTAATTTTTCGGGAATTTTAGACCAAGCTTCCGATAAGCTCAGATTTTCGGCTAGTCCGGCCCCAACTCTTCGATATATTTCTTGCTGGAAGTACCCCTGATCCCACTGATAACGAGTGGGGCCAAATAATTCAATTGGGGTAGTTGCTGAACCATACCACATAGTTCCAGCAACAACGAAAGCTGCAAAAAAAACAGCAGCAATACTACTGGAAAGCACAGTTTCAATATTACCCATGCGTAATCCTTTGTATAGACGTTGAGGCGGACGGACACTAAGATGGAATAGACCCGCTAATATGCCCAATGTACCTGCTGCAATATGATGAGAAGCTATTCCCCCCGGAACAAAAGGATCAAAACCTTCCGCGCCCCATGCTGGATTTACAGATTGTACTTTTCCAGTTAGTCCATAAGGATCAGACACCCATATTCCAGGACCATATAAGCCTGTTACATGAAATGCACCAAAGCCAAAGCAAGCGACTCCTGAGAGAAATAAATGAATTCCAAAGATCTTGGGCAAATCCAAAGAAGGTTTTCCCGTACGTTCATCACAGAATATTTCTAGGTCCCAATACACCCAATGCCAGATAGCTGCCAAGAAGCACAAGCCAGAAAACAAAATATGTGCCCCTGCCACGCCTTCATAACTCCAAATGCCCGGATTCGTTATAGTTCCTCCCGAAATACTCCAACCCCCCCACGAATTGGTTATTCCTAAACGAGTCATGAAGGGTATAACGAACATGCCTTGTCTCCACATTGGATCAAGAACAGGGTCAGAGGGATCAAAAACCGCTAATTCATATAGAGCCATCGAGCCGGCCCAACCAGAAACTAGAGCTGTATGCATTATATGGACAGAAAGTAATCGACCGGGATCATTCAATACAACAGTATGAACACGATACCAAGGCAAACCCATGTAAATACCTCTTTCTGAAAAAGAAATAGACATTATGTAACTTTATCACATTGGAAAAGACTAGACCGTGTATTTCACCTGTTTGGTAGATTTTGTATAGGAAAGGATTAATATTTATTTGTATTCCCTTCTTTTATTTTTAATAAAATAGAATAGAAAGAATTTGAAATAGAAAGAGAAGGAAACAATTCTATTTCTTTTTATTTAGAAGAACAAAGAGAAACAGATCTTATTCTATACCCGATAAATACCAATACGCAATGGGAGGATTTTGAGGGAAAAAGAATGCATAGATACTTTTTTCTAATTGAAATCATTCGAACAATCGGCTGATCCGATCGATTCCATTTGTTACAATTTTTCTTTATTCATTCTGTCTTCCTCTATGAACCTTCTTATCCTATTTCCTATCCTATATATAAAGTATATATCTATAATACTAATTATTCTAAATTAGATTATATATAATATTTAGTATTAGTAGTATTAGAATATTTCTATATTCTAATCTTCTATTCTTTATTATTATTATATATTCTATATATTCTATTCTATTTTTATCTATTTTTAGATCTTTTAATATTTTTTCTATTAATAATCTTATATTATCTTATTTATATTATCTTATATTATATATATTATATATAAATATATAAATAAATAGATAAAAATAAATAGATAAATAAAAATAAAATTCTAAAATATAACTTAATATTATTATCTAGATAGAATTAGAGTATATATAAAAAGAAGATATAGAATATAAAAATAGAAAAGAAAGAGAAAAAATGATGAAGACAATAAACCCATTGTTACGTTTCCATATTAAAGTAAAGTATAGTACTTCATTTTTTCTTTATCTTAATGCCCATTGGTGTTCCAAAAGTACCTTTTCGGAGTCCTGGAGAGGAAGATGCAGCTTGGGTTGACGTATAGTGCGACTTGTCAGACATATTGGTCATATGGTATTTCCCCGTTATCTCCCCCGATCGAGTATTCTCTGTTTCGCCCAATCCAATAAAATATATATTCAATATTGTATTGATTGAACCATCAATAATTTGGAGCGTGAAGCACAATAATTCCTATTGGGGATCAATATTTATCAATTAAAATAATTGATGGTTTACTTGGACTGATAAAAGAAAGTATCCAGGCTCCGTTCAGAGAATACCAAATTGGAAATGGTAAAAGTAATAGAAAGGGAGTGTAAATGTAGTAAGATAAATAAGAAATATGAAATAAAGAATATAAAAATAAAATAGAAATTGAATTAAATTATTAATAAATTTTGAAATTCATTAGTAATTAAAATTAGTAATTAAATAGAATATAATAGAACTTACTATAATATAACTCTAATAGAATCTTCATCTTCTAAATCTTAGAATATAATCTCTTATGTAGAATATATGATGATTACACGATTACCGCTTGTATCATAGACTATTCTTCTACTTACTATATGGATAATATCCAAATGCCTACCAATAGAGTAGTATGATGAATACATCGAATATTTTGGGGAAAAAGGTATGAAACAATTGAAAAAAAAAAGAAGTGGTACTGGAATCATTTGACCTATATGTGCAAATGGAATTCGGGCAAATATTCCCCCGGAGTAGAACAAGAACCTAAAAGAATTGAAAGGGCCCATTCAGGAACAAGAAAATTACATCGTAATTTGAATTTCGATGAAACAATACATCAATGAGAAGTTATTTCAATAAGTTCATAAAATTCTTTTTGATATTCTACATTATAGAATATAGGGAAGGGGAAGGAGGCAAAACTCATGTTCAAAAAAAAAAAAGAAATAGGACTGGAATCGACACATTGATTTTTTTCGCAATTATTTCGAACCGTATGCATCCAAAAGTGCACGTACGGTTCCTCAGGGATACAATTTTGCCCTAATCAACCGACTTCATCGAGAAAGATTACTTTTTTTAGGCCAAGAGGTTGATAGCGAGATCTCGAATCAACTTGTTGGTCTCATGGTATATCTCAGCATAGAAGATGATACTAGGGATCTTTATTTGTTTATAAATTCTCCAGGCGGATGGGTAATACCAGGAATAGCCATTTATGATACTATGCAATTTGTGTCACCGGATGTACATACAATATGTATGGGATTAGCCGCTTCAATGGGATCTTTCATTCTGGTCGGAGGAGAAATTACCAAACGTCTAGCATTCCCTCACGCTTGGCGCCAATGAGTTTTTTTATATTAGAAAAAAAAAAGAATACTATGCCTTCGCTGTATCGAATATGAATCAAATAAAGAATAAGTAATAATAGCATGGCACTTCGAGTTCGATATGAACAAACCCATTCTTGTTTTTTTCTAACATGAGATTTTGTATCGAAATAGTAGTATGAAAGAAGGGTTTTTCCCAATTTGATTTTATGTGTCAAGCAAGAGTCAATTTCAGCGTCACAAACCATTATTCTTCCACACCAGAAGTCTCTTTCTTCTTTTTATGTTATGAAAGAAAGAGTAAAAAAAAATGGAAAAAATCATTTTCTCCTTCTTGGATCATATCAAAAAGAAACTTTGGGATTGCTAAACCACAGACGAGATAAATATATAAAGCAACAGAACCATCATAGTATCTTTTTTACTACTACGAAAGGAAGGGTGGTAAATGGATCATTTAACGATTTGGATCGGATGGGTTATATTTCTTCTTTTCGATAGAAGAAAGTCTATCAAAATTCCATTGCAGAGCCGTATGCAATGTACAAAAGATGCCCGTACGGTTGTTTAATTCTATTTTTTATTGTTTTCTTATTTGGATCCCCCTTACTTTAACCCAATGATATATAGATAGAAAAACCGTTCATGATGTTATATTAATATCATCAGGGTTATGATTCACCAACCTGCTAGTTCTTTTTACGAGGCACAAGCAGGGGAATTTATCCTGGAAGCAGAAGAACTATTGAAGCTTCGCGAAACTCTCACAAAAGTTTATGTACAAAGAACGGGCAACCCTTTATGGGTTATATCCGAAGATATGGAAAGGGATGTTTTTATGTCAGCAACAGAAGCCCAAGCTCATGGCATCGTTGATCTTGTAGCGGTCGAAAATGAAAATACTGGGAATTCTATTTCTATATAAATATATGTAAAAATTTGAATTTTCCGTGTGAATAGAAATCATTCATAATCATCAACCATCAGGTTAAGATTGATCTAAGCCAACCTGCTCTATTCTATCTAGAATGAGATTCTATAGACACGCCATGCCAACCATTAAACAACTTATTAGAAACGCAAGACAGCCAATAAGAAATGTCACGAAATCTCCCGCTCTTCGAGGATGTCCTCAGCGTCGAGGAACATGTACTAGGGTGTATGTGCGACTCGTTCAGTTCAGATCATGAGTTTGAAGAAATGCAAAAATTTTTCCAGTATCAACGACCACTGACCACTACCAATGAATTAGGATAGATAAAGTGGAAGACGGTCATTTAATTAACTAGTATCTAAAAATGAAGATCTATCATCTACTAAATTATGTTATGAATTTATGGTTTCTATTGGTGCAAATCCAATCACTCCGTTCGAGATTAGAAGGAATTCTCCATTGGTAACAAATAGTTATCCATTAAGCGGAGGAAAAAGTTATGCTCCTATTCCTTTTCTTGAAAAAACGGACTAACAAGGTCAGCTACCTAGCCAACTTTCATAATGAAATGCCGTCACTGTATGGATAGCTTTTTTGTGAAAAGGACTTTTACTTTCTAATTAGATAATTAGAATTGAAAAAAAAAAATTCTAATTGAAAAATGGATGGGTAGAGCCAAAGAGTGTGAACTATACAAGTTCACAAGAAAATTCGATGAAATGAAAGAAGAGGCTCCGGTGTATAGAGAGGACCTCACCGTTTCAGAAGTTGCCATAGAAACGAGGGAACCCACTATTCTTTTTTATTTAGTAGCAATCGAATTACTTATTTCCAGGTGAGATACCTTGAAGAAAGAAAAAATCGTGGTCGGGAAGGTCATAGTCGCAAAAGCCATTGGAATTTATATTTTATATATCGGAAGAATCCGTTTTGTTATTAATCGACCGGAAGAAAAGGATAACTGAAAGAAGAGAAATCAATTAGTTATTCAAGAAAGTTTCATTTGATTCAATGACCAGAGTTAAACGAGGATATACAGCTCGGAGACGTCGAAAAAAGATTCGTTTATTTGCATCAACCTTTATAGGGGCTCATTCAAGACTTACTCGAACGACTACTCAACAAAGAGTGAGAGCTTTGGTTTCCTCTCATCGAGATAGGAGCAGGAAAAGGAGAGATTTTCGTCGTTTGTGGATCACTCGGATAAATGCGGTAACTCGTGAGGATAGGCTATTCTATAGTTATAGCCTATTCATCCACAATCTGTACAAGAGACAATTGCTTTTGAATCGTAAAATACTTGCGCAAATAGCCCTATCAAATAAGAATTGTTTTGATATTATTTCAAATAAAATCATCAATCAAAAAGAAAAAAAAATACAAATCAAATAAAGGACTAAAAGAATCTTAATAGAATCTATTATACAGGAAACAAGAATGATTGAAACAGGATTTCCCGGAGAATGGACTCCGGGAAGATATAAGAAAAAGAAATTAAGATTTGAGTAGTAAGAATAAACGAACATCTTTCAATAAAAAAAAAGATTTCTTACCCATTTTTCTTTTTTTATAATAAAAGAATCAAATCTGGATTCTAGTTTTTTTTCGAGCAAAACATTAATATGAGCTTGAGTTCCGATTGGAGTTTTGAGGAGTGTATCTATTTATTTTTGGTTCTAGGGATCAACTCCACTCTCTCCAATTGTTTCTCATTATTACGAAAAGGTAACAAAGATAAAATACGAGCTTGTTTTATAGCAATAGTAATTAATCGTTGTTGTTTCAAGGTCAACCTATTCGTCCGTCTAGATAATATTTTTCCTTGTTCACTAAGAAATCGACTAATTAAACTCATGTTTCTATAATCGATTCGATCCCCCGATCCAATTGGGGGTAAACGCCTACGAAAAGATCGCTTGGATTTACGAAAAGGTTGTTTGGATTTATCCATGGTTTGCTTATTCCTTGTTTGTTTATTCCTTCTATAGAAAATAATCTAGAAAATAGAATTCTATTTTTTTTTTTCTTATTCATTTAAGATTCGACCAAAATAGGATTTGGTTTCTATTATATATGTTAAGATGTAAAGTTCTTACTCTTCCCGCTACTTGGAAAAATCACACACGCATTTCGTTCCATCTATTTCTTTATTTCCCCATGAATCGTATACTTTTGACAATAGCGACAAAATTTTCTAAATTCTAGTCGATTGGGTGTATTGTGTCGATTCTTTTGAGTAATATATCTAGAAATGCCCGGCGATTCTTTATTGACACCCTTTCGAACACAACAGGTACATTCCAAAATAACTAGAATTCTTATATTTTTACCCTTGGCCATGAACCTCCTTTTCATTTTGGATCGACTTCACTTTAGAACTCTCTTCATTTTCTTTTTGATCCAAACCAAATAAAAAGAAAAGAAAAAAAGAATCTATATTCTATATCTATACTATATTAAGAATATAAAAACTATATTAATAAAAAAGAAAAGTTACTAACTAGAAATGGGATTTTTAAATATTTTCTTTTTCAAATTATTAGAATTTGAATGACTTCGAAGTACTATAATCTAAAATAGAATTACTATGAATTACTATAACTATAAAGAAAAAGAGTCATATTCATTAATAGAAGAATATTAAGAATATCGTAATAATTAATTAATACAATTTTTTCTAACTATAAATTATTCCTATCCTAATCTCAGTATTTTCTTCTTTCTATGTTAGAATTTCGCCCCTAGACTGGATCCACATTTCCATTTCTTTTCCCCAAAAATCTATCGTAGATTCACTTTATTTTGACTGAGGTTCGATACACTCTTTCTTTTTTTTTTAGGATAGAAAAGAAAAAGGGAGCAAAATTGGAGCCATATTACGTAGAATTGTATCTCAAATTTTCTTCATTTCTTCACAGATCAATACAAAAATTCAATCAGGATGAAAAAAAGGGGAATGACAAGGCATCTGGAAATAAACGATTAATTTCTATCAATAGACCTGCTAAAGACCCAAACCATAGAGTGGTTAGCACAGGTGCCGTTGAGAGATATGTTTTTATATCTCGCATTGAAAATCCTCCTTCTTCTTTTATTTTCTATTTTTTTCTTATTTCTTTTAATTCTTTATTTGTATTGTATATTGTAATACATATATAGTCCTAGTTCGATATTCTAATACATAGATCATAGATAACCCGATATTTTAGTTCAAGATCATTTGTTTTTACTTGAAATGAAATTAGAATTAGGAATTACTAACTAAAATGCATATGTACAATGACCCAACAAATTAAATTTTGTCGCCCCCTAAAAAAAAATGACAAGAATATTCTCTACCTATTACCTATATAGATAGGTAGAGAAAAAAGAAGGATGTGGAAAACAAGACATGGATTTTATACAATGACACTGTACAACAATTTTTAAAAAGGGATGTAGCGCAGCTTGGTAGCGCGTTTGTTTTGGGTACAAAATGTCACAGGTTCAAATCCTGTCATCCCTACCTATGGACAGTTACGAGGGATTCATTGAGTAAGATCGGTAAATTTTGGACATAATCTTTCTTTTTTACATACTATATGTAATTGTATCTACTGTTATAGGATATAAGAAAGCGCTCTTAGTTCAGTTCGGTAGAACGCGGGTCTCCAAAACCCGATGTCGTAGGTTCAAATCCTACAGAGCGTGATTCCGTTTATGTTATGTCGAATTACAATCAAATAACTTAACAAAGTAGAATTGCAACTTAAAATTGACCTCCTACAAGGAGGAGGCCAATCAAAAAAGAGATGTTACTCAATCAAAGGTCCAACTGATCACCGCGCCTGTATTGTAAATATGCAGTTACAAATAATCCTATTAAAGTAATAGGAATTAGACCTAAGACGATTCCAAATAGAAAAACTTCAATCATTTCAATTTGTTTTAGGGAATAAAAAGAGAGGTAAGATCTATCCCTAAATATTAATCTGAATTATCCGTGAATCTCAATGACCAGGAATTGGCAATTGACGCGGGAAGGAACCATAGAATACCTGAAATGAAATATTCTGAGAGGCTTTGATTTTGATTTTTGGAAATTGTTTATGGAATTTCATTCATTTCAAATAAGTCGTATCTTGTTCAAACCAATAAATAGAGCTGGGGTTATAGTTGAAGCAGCCAGTAAAAAACCAAAATAACTAGTTAGAATAGGCATGAAAGAG